TTATTAATTACCCTTAGACAAAAAAAGCAAAATTCAAAAGAATCTTTTCATCTAAAATATAATTTAAATATAGTTTATTGTCGTCGTATGGCAAAAAAAAGTCTCATTGAAAGAGAGAAGAAAAGGCAACGACTGGAGCGGAAATATCGTGTGATTCGGGATTTTTTGAGAAAAAAGAAAAAAAAAGTTTTATCTTTAGACGAAAAAAGGGACATTCAGAGTCAATTACAGGCTTTGCCGCGTAATAGCGCGCCAACGCGTCTTCATCGGCGGTGTTTTTTGACCGGAAGACCCAGAGGGAATTATCGAGACTTTTTTTTGTGTAGACACGTTTTTCGTAAGAAAGCTCATGCTTGCTTATTACCTGGTATAACAAAATCCAGTTGGTAGACTCCCCGTGGGTATAGGTGGGTATAGGGTATAGGTAGACCTCCAAAAATCTAATGTGATAGGCAAACTTTTATTGTCCCCTTCCTAAAAGGAAGGGGACAATAAAGGAACAGAAACAAAGTATATAACAGAAACAAAGTATATGTGCTTTATTTGTGCTTTCTATTTGGGGTACTTGCTTTTATCTTTAGACGAGATCAAAAAGAAAGAAAAATAATATTTTTGCGCGGAGTAGAGTAGTCTGGTAGCTCGCAAGGCTCATAACCTTGAGGTCACGGGTTCAAATCCCGTCTCCGCTAGAACAAGTAGAGTTCAAAAACCTAATCGGAATTGCACAACAAAAAGAAAGGTTAAAAAACGAAAATCAAAAATCGGCGGGGTGGATAAATATTAGTGTAGTGTTAATAAGTGTTAGTGCGGATAGCGGGGATCGAACCCGCGTCTTCTCCCTGGCAAAGAGAAATTTTACCATTCAACCATATCCGCAAATTCGATTTTGTAAAATTAGTAATAGTAGAGGCCTTTTAGCTAAATCCCCCAGGGCCGTTTTTAGCTTTTTATAGCTTTAATAAACCTTTTTGGGAGTTGGAACGGGGGGGGGATGTGCTAAATTGAAGATGTATTAGTCCAGATTTCACTTTAAAAAATGAAGGAATTAAGGATACCCACAAGAAGGACCAATGCAATCCATAATGAGACACCCGAAAATATAATATTTTTATTACTTGACCAACCCTCTGGAGAGGCAAACGCAACAGGTACACCAATAATTAATAAAAATGAAATCGCGATTAAAGCAAACATACTCAATTGGAAAACAATAGTCATCTTTTTTAAAAATGATTTCTGCAAAATAAATATTTTCTACATAAACAGGCTAGAAATAGAAATACATCCTATTTCTAGCTTGTTTTACCATTTAATCCTAATCTTTTTTTTATGTAGACTCAAAAATCGGATGACTGGAGTGAGGCAATCGTTTTTTTTTTTGAAAATCGGCGATCAGTATTTTTCACGATCTAACGGATTTTTCCCTGGGATATTCTGAGCATAGAATATCCTCTCCTGGGGGAGAGGTGGTCGAGTGGTTTATGGCTCCGGTCTTGAAAACCGGCATAGTGAAAACTATCGAGGGTTCGAATCCCTCTCTCTCCTTTTCTTTTTTGTTCGTTGTATTGAATATTTTTTTTTTAGTTAAGAGGAGTCATAAAAAGGACGGGTTCTAAATCGCGATCAATTCCTTTTTCAAAACCTGCTGCGGCTGCACGAGCACGACCTGCATGCCACAAATGACCTACAAAGAAAAAAAATCCTAGAACAAAGTGAGAAGTGGCTAACCAACTTCGAGGAGAAACAAAGTTTACTGCATTTATTTCAGTAGCTACACCGCCTACTGAATTTAAAGAGCCTAAAGGAGCATGTGTCATATATTCGGCCGAGCGTCGTTCTTGCCAAGGTTGTATATCTTTTTTTAATTTACTCAGGTCTAAACCATTAGGACCCCTTAACGGTTCTAACCAGGGGGCACGAAGATCCCAAAAACGCATGGTTTCTCCTCCGAAGATAATCTCTCCGGTAGGAGAACGCATAAGATATTTACCCAAACCGGTTGGTCCTTGAGCAGATCCTACGCTAGCTCCGAGACGCTGGTCTCGGACTAGAAAAGTAAATGCTTGAGCCTGAGAAGCTTCTGGCCCAGTGGGCCCGTAGAATTCACTGGGATACGCTGTATTATTAAACCAAACAAAGCAGCAAGCGATAAAACCAAAGACAGAGAGAGCACCTAAACTATACGATAAATAAGCTTCGCCAGACCACACAAAGGCGCGACGAGTCCAAGCAAAAGGTTTAGTTAAGATATGCCAGATACCGCCAAAGATACATATGGAACCCAACCAGAAATGTCCTCCAATTAGATCTTCTAGATTGTCCACACTAACGATCCAACCCTCTCCCCCAAAAGGAGATTTAAGTAAATAACCGAAAATAATGTTGGGGCTAAGAGTCAAATTTGTGATTTTTCTAACATCTCCTCCACCTGGAGCCCAGGTATCGTATATACCGCCGAAAAACAAAGCTTTAAATACGAGAAGAAAAGCGCCAGCCCCCAGTAGAATGAGGTGAATACCCAAAATGGTGGTCATTTTATTCCTATCTTTCCACGTGTAACCAAAAAAAGGAAAAGATTCTTCTAAGGTTTCAGGGCCTATAAGCGCATGATAAATACCACCAAAGCCTAAAACTGCGGATGAAATTAAATGGAGTACTCCCGACACAAAATAAGGAAACGTGTCCACGATTTCTCCACCCGGACCTACTCCCCATCCTAGAGTGGCTAGATGAGGAAGTAAAATTAATCCTTGTTCATACATCGGTTTTTCCGGTATAAAATGAGCTACTTCGAAAAGGTTCATTGAACCTGCCCAGAATACAATTAATCCAGCATGAGATACGTGAGCTCCAAGTAATTTACCCGATAAATTGATGAGTCTGGCATTGCCGGCCCACCACGCAAAACCTGTAGTTTCTTGGTCACGACCGGCTAAAGTAAGAGTTCCGTTAAAGAGCGTTTCCACGGGGTAAAACCTCCTCGGGGAATATAAGGTTTTCATGGGGCTGATCTTGAGCTGCCATCCAAGCGCGAATACCTTCGTTCAAGAGGATGTTCTTCGTATAGAAAGTCTCGAATTCAGGGTCTTCCGCTGCACGGATTTCCTGAGAAACAAAATCGTAGGCACGTAAGTTTAAAGCTAGACCAACTACTCCAATGGCGCTCATCCATAAACCAGTCACCGGCACAAATAACATGAAAAAATGTAACCAACGTTTATTTGAAAAAGCAACTCCAAAGATTTGGGACCAGAAGCGATTAGCAGTAACCATGGAGTAAGTTTCTTCCGCTTGAGTTGGGTTAAAAGCACGGAAGGTATTTGCACCATCCCCGTCTTCAAACAAGGTATTTTCTACGGTCGCACCGTGAATAGCACAGAGAAGAGCAGCACCTAAAACTCCAGCAACTCCCATCATGTGAAATGGGTTCAAGGTCCAATTATGGAAACCTTGGAAAAAAAGGATAAATCGGAAAATTGCGGCGACTCCGAAGCTAGGCGCGAAAAACCAACCGGACTGGCCTAACGGATAAATCAAAAAAACCGAGACAAAAACAGCAATTGGAGCAGAAAACGCAATAGCATTATAAGGTCGCAATTGTACAGATCGAGCAAGTTCAAATTGACGTAGCATGAACCCTATTAGACCAAACGCGCCGTGAAGAGCGACGAAGGTCCATAGGCCGCCTAATTGGCACCAACGAGTAAAATCTCCCTGCGCTTCAGGACCCCATAATAGCAGAAGCGAATGAGCTAAACTATTAGCCGGAGTCGAAACTGCAGCTGTTAAAAAATTACAGCCCTCTAAATACGAACTAGCTAAGCCGTGGGTATACCACGAAGTCACAAAGGTTGTCCCTGTAAACCATCCACCCAAAGCGAAATAAGCACAAGGAAAGAGTAAAAGGCCGGACCAACCTATAAAAACAAAGCGGTCTCTGCGTAGCCAGTCATCCAGGATATCCAAGAATGTTTTTTCTTCTTTGGAAATTTTTCCAAATGCTATGGTCATAATCATTCTCCTTTTTTGTTAACTATTTTGTTCATTTTCTTTTGGAATAGTTCACAAAACGAAAATGAACAAAAATGTATTCATTCTTTGAAATAGAACTAAACTAGTGAATAACTCCACTGTAGTTTTCAGAATTGCCTATTTTGTTTGTTGCTATTTCCAATCACTTTAGGAGTCTACCGATTAATCTACTCTTATGTTTCTAAGAATCGATTGTATTCAAAAATTGTTTCTGAATCAAAAAAAAGATATACTTATATATATCTTTTTTTTATTTTCTTTTTCTTTTTCTTTTTTCTTGAAAGAAGCAAGAGATATAGAGATACTTATCTAATTTACCATTATAACTAAAAAGAAAAAGTTTTTTCTTTTTAGTTTTTTTCTTTTTAGTTTTCTACATTCTTGTTAATTTCAATTTCATTTATGAAAATAAAAAAAAAAGGTCTACCTCGACTTAATAGCAATTAGATCCCCAATTGTTTTGAATTGGCTTAAGCAAATAATAAAAAATATATATATATATATAAATATATATATATATATATATATTTTTTTTATTTTGAATTGAAAAAAAAAAGCAACAAAGCCCTTTATCGGGGTTGAACCGATGACTTACGCCTTACCATGGCGTTACTCTACCGCTGAGTTAAAAGGGCTTGTTTAGCTTTGGTTAGTTTCCTAACTAAATATATGGTGAATGTACAAAAGAATCGCATAACCAAGGATATGCTTGAGTTGAGCCAAAGGAAGATATAATTTGTTATTACGTTTCTCATTCCTGGCGTAAGGGAGGTTACTCCCAGCAAAAAGCATTATATGTATATGTGTGTATATATCAAAGTGAATCAATTGAATTCATGCAGTACAAAGACTTGCCCGATGATTCCTTCTTAACTTTTTTTTGTTAGGAATTAGCGGTTTTTCTTCTTACAAAGATGGTTTATCTAGCTTTTGTAAGTAAAATCATAAACATCGACTGGGTTTAGTGTAAAACAATTTAGGCCATGTTCATTATTTTCATTTATCCAAAAAAAATTTTGGAAAGATCAATCGCCTTTAGAATTATATATATATATATATATATATAAATTAGTAAGGAATATCTTCTAAGTAAAGCAAGGTTTAGTTTTTTTTTGTTAGCTTTTTTTTGAAATTGAATTATTACAACCTAGTTAGATCTAAATTCGACATAATTTTATTAATTACAAAAATCATTTAGCTATATTACAACGACAACAAAAAGTGTTGTTGATTTATCATTTATTTTTTGTAGTTGGGAATACCTTTTTTTCTTCCAAATTTGTCAAAAACTAATTCTATTTTTTATGGTCAATTTGTTATGGTCAAAAGTTGAGAATAAAGGATTGACAAATAGTGTCATCTACTAATATCTTTAGTGTATAGTGCAAAAAGAAAGTTTTTTCGCTATATATATTTTTTTTTTCGTTTTTTGCAGTTATTTGTTTTACTGGATTTTTTCACCTTTGTCAAGGGTTGCTAACTCAATGGTAGAGTACTCGGCTTTTAAGTGCGACTCAATTTTTTGACATTTGGGCATCAAGTCAACAATTTGGTTGATGGCATCGGTAACGGCCATAAAGCTCTGACTGATCCTATAAATTACAAGGAAAAAACAGCATGTCATCTTTTGGAAAGGGTCCGGTTTTGATTCTTTTTTTTTTTTTTTGCGGACAAAATCTCAGGAAAGAAACGAAGATCGATTAAAGGACAATATTTTTGTAGTTAGGGGAGTCTATGGAAAAAGCTAAATAGCTTGAAAACGAAGAAACTCGGATAAACGACAATCTGGTCCTCAAAAAATAGCGAGGAATTCCTTTTACTAATCAGAAGTTAAAAGCTTTTTAGTATCCGATTTGAGGGAGGTTTTTTCTTTTTATCAGAAATTGAACAATAGTCCTAAGGACTCGACAACTTTTGTGTAAAAAATTGAGTGTGCTGATCTTATATTTTTAGTCAGGAGAGCTTTCAGTTGTTAAAATAAAAGGATTTTTCCTTCATGCATAACAACAACGCATGATGAATGAGATCAATGTTTTCTGGAATGCTAAATCCCCGTTCTATTTTACTCGACCAAACTAGATTGCACTGTGTTTTTAAACGTACTTTCATTTTCATTCTAAATGGTTATTTTATTTCAAAAAGATAACATACTTTATCAAGAATGTTTTTTATATCCGTTTTTGTTTCAGCACGCTTTTTACGTTATTGCTCAGAATCTTTTTTTTAGTTCACAAACCTCCTTCGAGGGCAGGGAGGATGCGTATCAAAAGTCCGACAGTTTTAGTTTTTTCGGCGTAAAGCGTTTAATTGGACGAATACGTCAACAAAGTTCGCTTGTCGAAGACAAGACGAATGTTCCCGTTGAGCTTATAACAAAAGGTTTTTTTTTGGGCGTGGATGCTTTTGTTTCTACACGGTGGAAACGCTTTCTTCGTGTAGAGGGGGTTACTGAGCAGACCAATTTTCAATCGATTCATGCTGTTATTCCCTGTTTAGAAGAAACAATAATGTATGCATATTATCCTTTAAGTGTAAGAATACCCTGCTTTGTTCATCCGGAGCTTTTGATACGTGTATTTTCTTGTTGGGTTAAGGATATTTGTTTTTTACACCTTTTAAGCTCGATCCTTTGTTTTTCGCCGTTTTTGAAACTGTTGGATAAATCCAATTTTTGGAGATCCAAAGTCTTTTTTAGGTTAGTTCTGCTATTTTGGAACGTTTTTGTTTCCAGGTGGGAGTTACTACAGATTTCTATTTTGAAAAAAAAAAGTTACCGCGCAAAATTGGAAACTTTTGTATTTTTTATTGAACGAATTTTTTTTCATCGAAAGAGGAAAAAGAAAAAACTGAAAAAAAAAGCCACACGCAGTGGGTTCGCTGAAGTTTTTTTTTTCAGTAATTATATCAGATTTGGGAATAATTTGATTCTAATGGGAAATCCTTTTCTAGTAAATCAATTTAGATCTTTCCTTTCTTGTTTTTGGCAAACTTTGTTTTTTTTCTCCGACCCGTATGGTCTATTTTTTCATCAAATTTGTGACAAAAAATTGACTTTTATAGGTTATTGTGTTGACATTCCAATCAAAAATTTTTTATTTTGGATAAAGATGTCATATAATTTTTATCATGCAGAGTTCATTACCAGGGAGCTTAGTCCCAAAATTAGAGTCATTTCAATGATTGAGTTTTTGTCAATAGAGGGGTTCTGCGACATTACGGGAAAACCAATTAGTAAGTTGTCTTGGATTCGTTTTACAGATGATTATATTTTTGATAGATACGATCGATCGTGGAAATTTATGTATTACTACTATAGTGGAGTAATAAACAAAGGAAGTTTGGATCGTGTAAAGTATATTCTATTATTTTCATGTTTTAAAACGTTAGCCTTGAAACATAAAAGTACGATACGTGTAGTTCGCAAAGAATTTGATGTTAAACTTTTTACCAAATTTTTATCAAAAAATGAAAAAACGAATTCTCCTTCCAATTTTTTTGATAAAAATTTGGTAAAATGGATATCTAAGATTGACTTAGTTACAGAACGCTTTTGGCTTTTCAATATTTTGAACTTAGATTTTTTCCCGAAGTCTTGGCAAAAAGAGCAAGATGTCGCGAAATTGTTTTATCTTGTTCGGACAAATTTTCTGCTTATTTTACAGAGCTTTTTGTAATAAAATGAAGAATTTAAGGAAGGATTTAGTTAAAAGACTATAGTGTTTTTGACTAAAGACCTAAAGAAAAAGTAAATACATGGAGAAAGCTGTGTGCGATGAAAATTGCAAGCCCAGTTTGGGGGGAGGTTTTTTATCGAATAAGATTAAAGATCGACTCCATCCGAAGAGTTCCGGGTTCGAATCCCGGGCAACCCAAAATTTTCTGGATACATTTGGCTTCTTTTCAAAAGATCATTTTTATTTTTGGGCAAGGCGTCTATTTTGTTTTATGTCTTTAACAATTATTTTTTTCTTGGTTGACTTTAGTATACTTTTTCAGTTATACTGTTTATTTAACAAGCCATGCTTGGGAGTCTCTGATTATTGAATCAACTCCGAATTTCTCATGACTGCAATTTTGGAAAGACGCGAAAGCGCAAGTGTTTGGGGTCGTTTTTGTAACTGGATCACTAGTACTGAGAACCGCCTTTATATCGGATGGTTCGGTGTTTTGATGATTCCGACTCTATTGACTGCAACTTCTGTTTTTATCATTGCTTTTATTGCGGCTCCACCAGTAGATATTGATGGTATTCGTGAACCTGTTGCTGGTTCTCTTCTTTACGGAAACAATATAATCTCTGGTGCTATTATTCCTACTTCTGCGGCTATCGGCTTACACTTTTATCCGATCTGGGAAGCATCATCCGTAGATGAATGGTTGTACAATGGTGGTCCTTATGAGTTAATTGTTCTTCATTTTCTACTTGGTGTAGCTTGTTACATGGGTCGTGAGTGGGAGCTTAGCTTCCGTTTAGGCATGCGCCCTTGGATTGCTGTTGCATACTCAGCTCCAGTTGCAGCTGCTACCGCGGTTTTCTTAATCTATCCTATAGGTCAGGGTAGTTTTTCAGATGGTATGCCTTTAGGTATTTCTGGTACTTTCAATTTTATGATTGTGTTCCAAGCTGAACACAATATTCTTATGCACCCATTTCATATGTTAGGTGTAGCTGGTGTTTTTGGTGGCTCTTTATTTAGTGCTATGCACGGTTCTTTAGTTACTTCTAGTTTGATTAGAGAGACGACAGAAAGTGAGTCTGCTAATGCTGGTTATAAGTTTGGTCAAGAAGAAGAAACTTACAATATTGTAGCAGCTCATGGTTATTTTGGCCGATTAATTTTCCAGTACGCTAGCTTTAATAACTCTCGTTCTTTACATTTCTTCTTAGCGGCTTGGCCCGTAGTAGGTATCTGGTTTACTGCTTTGGGCATTAGCACTATGGCATTCAACTTGAACGGATTCAACTTTAATCAATCCGTAGTTGACAGTCAAGGTCGTGTAATTAACACTTGGGCTGATATAATAAACCGTGCTAATCTTGGTATGGAAGTCATGCATGAGCGAAACGCTCACAATTTTCCTCTTGACTTAGCTTCGGTGGAATTGGATTCCATAGATGGTTAAAATTGATTGTGATGCTTTTTGAACGTTTTCAGTTTAATAGTACCAAACCCCTCTATCTAAGTAAGGAGAGGTTTGGTCCCTTTTCTTTGTTTGTTTAGCTTTGTTTGTATCTACGTTATATGATGATATGGAAGCGCGTACTGTTGTGGGATATAGACCTCTCCAAGAAGGATTTGGAGACATTAGATATGTGCATTTTTTGTGCATCCAGCAGGAATTGAACCCGCGAGTTCGCCAATTATGAGTTGGGCGCTTTAACCATTCAGCCATGGATGCTAGAGAAAGATCATCCGGAATAATCAATTCCTTCGATACTCAGGCCTGAAGGATAGCCAAGTACATTCTCTCAAATTTCAATCATGGCAAACTCAATAAACATTTTTCAGAAGTATGCAATGGAAAAACTTGTTGAGAGGACCGATCTTGCAACACTTGGATTTCCTGGAAGAGGTTATAAACCCATCCACATTCTAATGATACATTCCATTGACAGTTGGTTGGTGGGGCGGACAACGAAACTCTTTAAAAGAATGTCGATTAGAGAGATTTAATGGGGCGGACGTAGCCAAGTGGCTCAAGGCAGTGGATTGTGAATCCACCACGCGCGGGTTCAATCCCCGTCGTTCGCCCGGGCCAGAATATTTTGTTTGTTTGCTTTTTCAAACGAACAGATTTGTCGAATCCAATTCTGGTTGTGGTTGACGCGAGTTCGATGAAGCGCGAAGGGCACTTTTTCTTTATGTCTGGATATTGACATCTCATCACAAAAAAGGATCGTTTCGCCCTTTTCCAGAAAACCACAAACAAGTAAAAAACCTTAAAGTCCAATGGTTTATTATACGGAATTGATAGGAATCTATCTATATTTCACGTAATAAAATATAGAATTGTAAAAGAGGGAGGGCAAAAACCAATGAGACAAGAACAAAAAAGCAGGCTCGGGATCTCGGAAGAAAGTACTTTGGGAAAATGTCCAAGAGAGTCCGGAATCAAACAACTCGTATCACGTCTCTTTACCTGGCGGCTAAATTTTTTCAAAAAAAAAAAAGAATACATAGAAAGCTCGTTATTCGATCCACGCGCCTTGACCTGGTGGCTAAACTTTTTCAAACAAATACAAAGCGCTTCATTCGATCCATGGACCGAATCGATTTTGCTGAGATTTTGCACTCAAATTTTGTCCCATCGAGAACGTCTTATTAAGCTGTTTGACTTTCGAATTATCGGCGCGTTACTTTTACGGGATTTACGCAGTTGTAGTTCCAAAAAAGTCCAAATTGTAGTTTTACTTACATTACCAGTCTTTATCTATAACCTAAAAAAGAAAAATCTGATTGAAAGAAACAATTTCTATTCGATCAATCTATTTCCTACTATATATAGCTCCACGCATTTTCGAAATGAAACGTCGGAAGCCAATTTCACTAGAAATTTGTGGATTTGTTCGCACCTTTTTTTGTTTCCAAAATCTAGCCAATTGGAAAGATTTTCAAATCGATCCATAGACCATTCCGACCCTCTTAGTGCAAATTCAGGATATGACACGTGTCCGCGGAATTATCCAATCTCTTGGCCGAAAGAAGTATTGAAAGAAGACAAAAGGTATATAAAAGAGAATTCGTTTCCGAAAGAAACGAAAAGATTCATCGAGAATTGGACAAAATCAATTCGTTATTCTGTTTTTGACATATTGTCAATCGATGAATGTATGACTTTTCGTACCACTCCCGTGGAAAATTTCCAATGTTGGAAAAGACAACCAAATGTTTTTCAATTTTTTAGGGGATTAGAAAGAAAAAGGAGAGTGGATTTCTGTAAGATCAAAACGGATTTTCCAAATCTTTCCTCGAAATTGGCTATTTCATCAGATCCCGAATGTACTATGATTAGACACAATCAAAGGGATATAAACCAATTTCTTTGTAGTCGATTTCTAAACAGTTCGCCTTGGAATCTATTTTGTTCTTCATTCTGCAAAGAGCTCCTTTTCGGTTTTTGTCGATTGAAACCAATCGTTCTAAAAAGAACAGATCGATTCACTCTATCACTGACTAATCCTAGTCAGGTTTCTGCTAATACATCTGCCTTTGATATATATTATTCTAAGCTCTTCGATGAACTTCAGAAGCAAAAATTATGGAATCAGATCTTCCACCACAGAAAAAAAAGGAAGAATCCATGGCTCAATATGACTGAAAAAGAGGATGATTCTTTCGATCGAATAATCAACCAAATCGTCTCGATTCTCCCATACGGGCCTTTGGAAAATACAATACGCAATCGCGTTTGGATATTTCGAACTAAAAATACAATGAACCGGCCTTCCTTAAATTGGAGAAAAGGTCAGAAAGAATGGTTGGATTGTTTGATTATTCGAATTTCGAAATATATCAATTGTAATTTGCATGTATACAAAAGCTCCGATCAATTCGAATACTTGCAAAACTATTCGAATCATCTTGTTTACTTCGATCCAAAGGAATTATCTATTGAAGAAATATTGATTCAGATTACTTTGATTCTGTTGGATGCTCCTGAAGAAACGGAATTGAAAAACCTCTGGAACAATATCGACATTTCCAGCGACATTTCTCCTTTTGTTGAGAAACTCATTTCGGATTTGAATATTTTCCTTTCTCAGTGCGGCCCTGAGACCGAAATAGTCTATCAGTGGTGGTTTAGAGAATTTCTTATTCGAATCGTTAAACCCAAAATCCAGTGGTTGGATAACAAGACAAAAGTCTCGAAGATTGACGAAGGAACAATAGCACAATTTGTTTGGAATGAGATACCGAATCATACACAGATTATATACTTTTTTGATAATGAAAACAACCGCATGGAATTGTCGGATAATACGGATTTTTCGACGATATACAACGATCGAGACAATTGGTTGAATTCTGTAAAACTCTCGAATCAAAGCTCATCGAGGGCTGCTTTTGACAAAGCGAATACACTCCAATTTTTCGATTATTTACATCATCCTCGGTCCAAGTCCAATTATAAGAACAGATTACCTTCTTATATAGAGAAAAGGATTCCTAGCAAAAACAATCTTACATATGCACAATTATTTCGTTTTCTGCCCATCCACAACAATCTGTTTTCTTTGTCGCTTGGTGAAATAAGACCCGTTCACTCGGAGAAAGAGGCTATTTCACTCATAGAGTCACAAGTATCCAACATAAGTGGTGACAAAAAGTATTATGACTATAACTTGTCCAAGTTATTAACTCGATGGAATCCATTTGTTCGTGACAAGAGAGATATCTCCTCGGTCGAAGAGATTTCTACAATGCCTTTAACAAGATTCCAGATAGTCAATTTGGAAAATTTCCATAGATCTTTTTTTGAAGAAAACAACCCCGAGCAGTATCTGAAAAATGTAAGTTCAACCTTGAATTTGATTCAAGCTCAATCTTATCAAGATGATTTACTTTCGGAAATTTGTCCGAATAAGAACCCGAAAATGCTTCATCGGATTCCAGACGTGTTTGACAAATTTAGTTCAACAGAGAGTGTTCAAAACATAAAAGAAAACGAAGCAATAAATAAGCTTTGGAATTTATGGAAAGAGAAGCGACAAATTTTCTCATTTCATTCACCGCATTTTTTCCAAGAACTTGCTAAGAAACAAGAGATGTATAGGATCAATACTCATTTTTCCAAATGGATTTTGCTCCAAACATATATGCCATGGTTTTTTACTTCTGTATGGTGGAAATACTTTGGGGATACACTTTTCGAAACTTTTCCGGATATATTGCTATATAGCTGCGACCGAGTTGTATCTATTTGGCAAGATATTAGGTATAAATTGATTATCTTGCGGGTACTTTCTCATGAATTATGGTTCATTCTACAATCGAAATTCCAATGGATTTGGCGAAGGATTCGACTTTCACTTCGATTTCGGGTCTTGCTTCTGAATGAGTTGGTTCCTTGGTTGGTGTCTTTCGGGGAATTTATGTTCGATGAACTCCGCACGAAAAGTTCGATATGGAAACTTTTGCGATTAGCTAGGAGGGACGGGGATTTTTGGATCGTTATCTTGTGGTTCGTCCTTATGTTTTTCCTTTTTCCATATTTTTTCGTTGTTTTCTTACACTGGATTTCTTTGCTGATACAGTTCAATTTTCTCGAGTTCGGGCTACATTCGGATCCAGCTTTGTTACGACAGTGGTGGGTGGAAATCAAAAGATACAGCGAGTACCCGAAGGATTTTTTGGAAATACCGGATTGGGCAGAACCTATCGATTTGATAATACTGGACTTGGTCAAACCAATCCTCGAAAGAACTACTAGCACTGGTCCGCGTTTGGCTGCTATTGATACTTCTAATAGCTGTGAGTACCCGGAGGATTTTTGGGAAATACCGGATTGGGCAAAACAAATCTTCGGTTTTACTAGTGATGATGATTCTGTTTTTGCTAAATCTCAAAATTATGATTTTTTTTATTTTACTAATTTGGCTAACAAGGATGAACCGAGTTGGACGCAGTTGGATGCTCATAAATATGAAGAGGAGTTGACTTTTCGGTTCGCCTTTAGAATTCTAAAGAAAATTGTTTGCTTTTTGTCAAACCCCCGGGAATGGTTTTGGTTGCTGAGGCTTAGAATGACTTATTTTGTTATACTAATAAGTCACAAGAAGAATCCGCGCGCATTCGATCGATCTGTGACAATGTCCGACTTCGTAAGCAAAAAGCGAAACTCTTCCCTGAATTTGCCGTCTTTCTTTTCATCAAGATCTTCATCAGAGGATGATAAGAAATCGAATTCGAATTCTAATAATAATTCGAATTCTAATAATAATTCGAATTCTAATAATAATTCGAATTCTAATAATAATTATAATTATAATGAGAAGAAGAAAGAGACATTTGATCTACTTCTGCTTCTAAGAACAGAAAAAGAGCTCTCCCGAATTGAATCGAAATTGACCTACAGACATTTTGTCTCCGAAGGTTATCAAACCACCGAAGAGCCAGGGCTTATGTATTTACGATATTTAGTTGACATTTTTCAAAAAGATCTAGTGAATTACAGGTTCAATCCATTTCGTTTAGCAGAAAAATGGGTCTTCTTTGCTTTTTATCAGAGGATTGCCAAGTCTAATCAAAAAATCAATTCTAAAGCTAGAAAAACTCCTTTCTTCTTAGGGCCATCCCTTTCCAAAGGGATTTTATTGATAGGTCCTGAGGAAACTGATCGATCCTATTTGGTCCAAAGTCTAGCAGCAGACTCTTATGTTCCTTTGATAAAAATCAATCTGGAATGGTTCTTTGCTAGTTGTAAAACTTTCTCCCAAATCCATCGGACTTTGATAATGGCAGAAATCATGTCTCCTTGCGTAATATGGATCCCGAGCATTCATGAATTGGAACGGAATAATCGCACTTCTACCATAAAGAGGGAGATCTTCATCAAGAAGAAGGCGTTGCTTCATCGCTTATTGGACCATATGGATAGCTGTGATGAGAACATTTTTATTAGTCGAAGAAATATTGTTTTTATTGCTTCGACTCATATTCCTAGAAAAGTGGATCCAAATCTAATGACTCCAAATCGATTTGGTCAATTCATCAATATTCGAGTGCTTCTTATCCCCCAACGAGAAAAAGAATTTCCCATTCTTTTACGCAGGAAGGGTTTTGACTTGAAAAAAGAGTTGTTCTATCTCGATGATTTTGGATCTAGAACCGTAGGTTATACGGCACGAGACCTAGCAAGACTTGTCAATGAGGCCGTAGGGATTAGTTGTTTGCGAGCAAAATCCGTTATAGACACTAATACAATTCGATTGTCTCTTTATAGACAAACTTGGGGTTTGCAATCTATGGATCAGGGTATTGTATCCGTTCTAAAACATCACGAAAGACTTCCTTATAAGGTAGGAAAGGCTATTCTACAAACTACGCTTAGAACGAAATCTTCTCCTGTATCTATGGCAAAGGATTTATGGAAGACAAATTTGTCTTATTTGTCTAAATGGTATTTAGAACCTTCGATAGCCGAAACAACTATAAAGGAATTCACTATACTCCCCCATATTTTGGGTTGCTTGGCTGGATCAGCAGCTCGGGATTCTTGGTTGATGATATCGGAACCAAATCAAGAGAATTGGACTCCTCTCGATAGACTTGTTGAACATGATTTCCACCTAGCTTCTAGTCTTTTAGAAAGTCTTCTGGCGGAGTTTCCGTGGTTAGGAATATGCCGAGGTAAGTCTGATAATAAGAAAATCCCACTATTTCCTCCTCAGCGCAAAACGAGAAATCATCAGTATACGATGCGAACAGGGTTTTTGTCTCTAGTTACTGAAATATGTCTAAATGCTCAACTCCAAAAGAATGAAGAATTCGATGAATCGTTGGTTTCGTTTCCTCGGGTCTGGCGTCTTAGTTTTCTTCGCAGTAATCGATTTGATCCTATACAAACGCTCAACGAGTTGGGATTGTCAGAGCAGGTCAGATTGTTTCAAGAAAGGCGGATCCTCGTGAAAAAGGTTGAAAATCATCTTCGTATGCTCCAGCATAAGTCTAAGAGGTTCAACTTTCAAAAAAAGGGGGTGATGTCACAGTATAGGAAGTACTGGGAGGTTCTCAAAAAACTACGGTTGGATTTGGAAAATCTATCATTGCAAGAGTATTTGGGGCCGTTCAGAAGTCAACCTGGATATCCAATGCAATATAAATCAAAGCAATGTCGATCTTATAATAAACCTGTGCTATTTCGTGGAAGACGATTTGTTTGGGATTCCTTCCTAATCCACGAGGAGGATCCGGACTTTTTGTTTTCAGACCAAGAATTGTTTTCCAACGAAGAAACAGTGCAAAGGCTTTATACTAGTGGAGCCTATGCCCGTTTAATAAGAATAGACCAAACCAAAAAAGCACCACTTTTCCACTCAAAAAGGATTTTTCGTAGATTTACCGTGATGACCAACCAGAACTTTTCTTTTTCTTGTTCAGAAGAAGAAGAAGAAAAAGAATCAGAAGAAGAAGAAAAAACAAAAAGAATAAAAAGAAAAAGAAAAAGGAATAAACGTGATGTTCTCGTTTCTCAACGGGAGGAACCCCATATCGAGGCTTTGCAACGCATTCAAGGAAAGGGTATGAAATCGCAATTTCTACATGTACACATGGACAGTCCTTTAGCTCTTTATCACCGCTGGGTGATTGAAAATCCGCGGGGCCAGAGTGACCGCTGGGACTTGGTAATTGATCGCCAAAGATCTCTTGAAACCAATTGTTCAGTATCGAATGAGCTTTTTCTTTATAATATTCTATCCGAGAGTTATCAATATTTATTAAATCTGTTCCTCTCTAACAGAATGTTATTGAATCAAATGACAAAAACATTGTTGAAAACTAAATGGCTTTTTGCGAATGAAATTAAACACTTATTTTCTACAACAGGATTTCAGATCTCTTCTTTAGAAAGATTAGATAGATCCGGAACTTGAAGAGAGATTCCTCATTCTCTCGATCATGGAAGACAAAAACACATATCAAACGGTTGTTGTTTTCTACTCCAAGAACAAATTATTGGAAAAACGGAATAGATAGACATTTTAGGTTGATTTTCTAAATGGAAATATGTCCTATATTCAATTCTAGATAGGGCATATTCCGTGTTGATCCATAATGAGCTTTGGAATTCATTGTTCCAGTTCGGTAGACCTTGGAAGGAGTCAGATCGTATCGTATATAGAGAATCGTGGTAATACTTTCTTTCTTTTTGATAAAAAAAGGAAATTCTCCGCTTTTACTTGAGAGAATATCCGTATTTGTGCCCATTCCATACCATAATATAAGCAAAAATAATCAACGTTATGTTTGCCTTGAAGAGGACTCGAACCTCCACGCTCCTTAGCACGAGATTTTGAGTCTCGCGTGTCTACCATTTCACCATCAAGGCATCTCGAAAGGAAATCTGATTCCATTAAGCAGATATCTATCTTATGATCACTTATCTTGATATACGGATATATAATCCATGACAAAGAAAGATAGAGTATTCGAGTGTTGATATCGACCGGTTATCTAGGTCCAGGTTGAATCGTCCAAATCCTACATCCAGGGATATAAGCGGAATCCAAATTTCGGAATAGTTAGACTTTTGTGTATTTTTCAGGCCATTAGTTCTTAAAGCTCCATCTCTCTCCGGGTAGACCATAGAAGAGCCAAGAAAAAACAGCGGAATCGGAGAACCCTTTTGTTGATCGGAGATCCGATTGGTCATCAGAGGAACTCCCATAGAAGAAAAGCGGATGAAATTCTTTCATCCGGAGGATCTCAGGGTAGTATAATTTTGTAAGACAGGAATGATCAATTTC